ATATAATATTAATAGAAGAAAGGGGAATAATAAATATATATTAGAAATTCTCTTATCCCATTCGGAAGGATATCATTTCATAATTATCTATGACTGTTTATGTCTCTAGCATGACTACTTGATCAAATGTGGAGGAAAGTGGGATAAATGGCCGATACTACTGGAAGGATTCCTCTTTGGATAATAGGTACTGTAACTGGTATTACTGTGATCGGTTTAATTGGTATTTTCTTTTATGGTTCATATTCCGGATTAGGTTCATCCCTGTAGTAATCGGATGAATTAAGTTTTCGAAATGAAAGTGTAAGAACTCAACAGGGATCCACTCTTTCTTTGACGAATTCGAGGAGGTCCCGTTGAGTTCTTAATAATCATAATCTTTTTTATTCGTATAAATGACTCAATGGATAACTTTTTCCGATGTTTCAAAAAACTCCATTTCATTTTTTTTTTTTTGATGATGTTTTTGAAAAATGAACTTTATTAGTTGATTCAAAATATCTTTTCCAGAATAAGATCTGTCGATACTTTTTTTAAGTTGAAAGAAAAGTAAAATAAAGAAGGAATCAAAGGAATCACTTGATTTACTTCTTCCGGGTGGCACAATAGAAATAGAATGAATTCTATTGTATTATTCTATTCTCTATTTTCTCTATCGATTAAATATCATGTGAACCGAACCTTTTCTATACTATACTGATAGAATCTTACTCTAAATCTATTTTAGTATCTAATAGTATCGAATCATGATTGAATTTTTTTCTAAACAAGTTAATTGAACAAGTTGTAGAAGAAGTTGTATTTGTTCAATAAAATTATCTCTCTTTTTTATTTGTCCACTACTTATACTTATTACTTATTTTTTTTTTTTTATATTATTATATTTATTATATTATTATATTTTATTATATTTATATGCAATAATAAAAATATTATATGTCATAAAGGTTCTAAGTTGGAAAAAAATCGAAACTAAGCTAAGAATAGAATTCTTTCAGGAAGGAGATCAAGAAGTATTATTCTATTAAGATTTTGTAGAATATTTCTATTTCAACACAAGCAAGAAGGAATTGGACTCTAGGAAAAGACAAATAATCCCTCCTAGAATCCCGTTTTCCCCATTTCTATTTCTACTGTGCTTAATATTATCTGCCTATTTATTTTTTTTTTTGTTTAGTATCGAGTCGAATTTTCTTATATTAAAATAGAAAACTATTAATATATTTCTATTCTAGGACATTGAAATCTGAAAACAGTGACATAATTATACCGGTCTCATTTTTGTTTGGGGGTTGAAAAAAAAACAAAGAAACAAAGTCAAATAGTCTTCTTTACAATATACATACTATGACTGACTAGTACTGCGGTACAAGGAATTCTCTAAATCTAAAAAATATAAATTAAATATAGTATAATTCGAAAGAAACAAAGGTCTTTTCATAATTTTTTTATTATACAAAATAGAATTACAAAATATATTAACAAAAATTTTGTTTTTTTTAATATATTGATAAATCCGCGAACCTAGAAATTCATTTCGGACAATTGAACCTTCTCAAATTGTTTCTTTTTAAGAACCAAAAAGATTTGTGCCAAAATAATAGATGTAAAGAAGAACAAGAGACCTTGGACACGTAACGGATCTTGAAGTACTATTTCCGCATCCCCCTGACCAAATCCACCCACGTTAGGATTACTCGTTAATGGTTGATCCAGTTTGATAGATTCACCCTCTGAAACAAGAAGTTCTGGTCCTGGAGGTATAATATCAATCACTTCACGTCCATCCGATGCATCCACTATAGTTATTTCGTATCCCCCCTTTTCTTTTCGTATGATTTTTTTTACTATACCTGCTGCTGTAGCATTATAAACATTATTATTACTCTTGCTCCCATCGGGATAAATCTGACCCCTTCCCCTGTTCCCGCCTACGTATATAGGATATTTTAAGAAATGAACATCTCTCTTAGTAGCGGGATCTGGGGAAAGAATAGGAAAGGTGATTTCACTATATTTAGGACCAGGAACAGGGCCTACCACAAGAATATTTTTTTTTGTGGGACGATAGCTTTGAAAATACAGATTCCCTATCTTTTCTTTAATCTCAGGCGAAATACGATCGGGGGGGGCCAATTCAAAACCCTCCGGTAAAATAAGAACAGCCCCCACATTCAAAGACCCTTTTTTACCATTAGCAAGAACTTGTTTCACTTGCATATCATAAGGAATTCGAACAACTGCTTCAAATACGGTATCGGGAAGTACCGCTTGTGGAACCTCGATATCCACGGGCTTATTAGCTAAATGGCAATTGGCACATACAATACGGCCAGTTGCTTCTCTCGGATTTTCATAACCCTGCTGTGCAAAAATGGGATATGCATTTGAAATGGGTGTTCGAGTTATTATATATATCATGAGCGATACGGAAATGGATCGAGTAATCTCGTCCTTTATCCAAGAAAAGGCATTTCTAGTTTGCATGGTCCAATCATTGATCCTGAAAATTTCTACAATAAAATTAGGTAGGTCGCTGGTATAGTTCCCTATCCATGATTCTGCTATTTACTAAAATAATTTTCCTGGAATATAGGAAGAATTCCCCCGGTGGGTAGAAAAAAAAGAAAGTAATAAGTCAATTTTTGAATGTTTAGCTTTTGTACAAAATAACAAACTTTATAATTGGATCAGTGGATAGTTTTTTTTCATTCCTTCATTGAATAATAAATTATTACAAGTGATGGAGATACGCGATTTAAATAACAGAAAATCCAATATTTAAAAATTGTATCTAGAATGACTGGACAAATGGAAGAAAGAACGGATATAATTTGATCATTCTGAACAAATCCAAAATCTTTATAGACAAAACCAATCATTAGTTCCCAACCATGGGTCGAATGATATCCTACACAGAAATCTGTTAATAAAAGAATAGAAAAAGCTTTGATTGTGTCACTTAAATTATATAAGAATTCTTGAATCCAAGAGTTAAGAATACGAAGTTCTTGATTACCTAGAATAGAATAACCACTTAGAATAACGAAACAGATTATATTTACCGAGAAGTGCAAAATCGTATGGATACGATCTTCGTTGTGCGTCTTGATCAATTGGATGGTTTCTTTGTAGATTCCGCTACGAAGATTTCTTAGACGTGTTTCCGGGTATTCTTTTAGCATTTCATCCAACAGGAACAGTTCCTCGAATTCTATGAATTTTTTTAGAATACTCTTTTCTTGAATATCATTCAAGAAAATTTCGGATTGTCTAAGATTCCACCAATTAATAACCCAAGATTCCAGATTTTTCTTAAATGTGAAAGAGATGCACCAGGGCAAAAAGACTATAGATGTAAGATATAGAAGGGGAATGAATGCTTTCTTTTTTGCCATTTTTTATCTTTAATGAACATTTTTTATCTTTAATGAACTTAACTTCACCTCATTCGTCAACTCGATATGATAATAATATTTCTATCAAACATAAGTTCTATTACAACTTATAGAGCCTATATATAAATCTATAATATATAATATTCTATAATATATAATCTATAATATATAGAATATAAATCTATAATATAGAAATCTATAATACCGCGTTTTTTTATTCGCAATTCGGGAGTTAGTCTTTGTTTGAATTTAGAAAGAAAAGAATACAAAAATAGAATAAGAAAGCGAAAGAGTTCACTGCCAGCCAATTTAGAATGAAGAAAAAAATACTGTTTCCAAAGATATCAATTTTTAAGATTCGAAGCAATTACACCCTTTTGAAAGAATACACGAAAGAGCACTTCACGTAATGAATATTAGTCGAATTTCGAAACCAAAGAACATCCTTTCTATTTCTATCAAAATATCCAAATTTCGAAAAAAAAATTCTTTTCTTTCCCTAAGACATTTTTTTCAGTTCATTTTTTTTTTTCAAAATACTTCAATTGGTACACGCAATAAATAGGCCAATTCTGCAGCTTTTTGTTCAATTTCTCGTGGAGTCAGATTCTCGTCAGTACTAGTCAAGGGAATGGCCCCCTGTCCTACGATTTCCATATAAAGGACACGACGAGTATAAATAGCCTCTTTAACTTCTATTCTGATCGATTGAATGTCTTTCATAAGGAATCGAAGAAAAATACGACGATTTTTTCCAGGAAATCCCCAACGAAAAATGCACACTATTCCTTCTTTTCTATCGAATCGATCATAACCACTACCTACATTCCATGAAATTGTACACCACAAATAAGAACTAATAAAGAGACCGGCGATTCCATAGAAAGACATCACGATCCCTTGTGGAAAAAAAAGAATTTGCTGAGACGGAAATAAAGATAACAAATTCCTATCAAGATAACTGGAAGTTCCAACCAATAAGAACCCTAATGAACCTAAAAAAAGGATAAAGGCCCAGCAGAAATTACTTGTTTTTCGAGACCCCGTTATAAGTTCTATCCATATACGTTCTGATCGCCAACTCATATTAGATCCAGTTCTATTTTATTGGAATTGGGAGAATAAATAATGGAATCGGGAAAATAAAAAATAAATAACCCAACGAAATGAATTTGACTTTACTTTTTCGAAGTAACTTTCATCAACTAGCACTATTTTGATGTAAACCTTTACTTTAGCTTTAGGAGGAGTAATTCATCGAATTGCTTATAAAAAAAAAATATATCAGATTTGTCCCCACTGCCCGTATCTAAAAAATCTTGTTTTTTTGAACATGAAGAAATAAAGAAGCCATTGCAATTGCCGGAAATACTAGGCCCACTAAAGGCACAAAAATAGAGGGTAAGTTGCTGAGAGTTGTCATAAAATGGTTACCTCGATTTAATATTTGTACCTGTTATTTTTTTTTTTTTTAATATCTTTTAATATCTTTGTTATTTCTATATTGTTATAAAGATAGTCTATAATCAATAGTCTATAATCACTAGAATTCATATATACTTATACTAAGTATATTTTAAAAATTAGATTAAGTATAGCTAAGTGAATATATGAATATAATATATGAATATATATAATATAAGCATATATATATAATTAATATAAACATATATATATATATTGACTATATAATTAATATATATAATTAAATAATATATAATAATATATAATTATATAATTCAAAAATAATCAAAAATATTAATAAATAAAAAAAAAATAAATAAAAATCTAATAAATATAATATATAAATAGAAGGCTAAATAAATGGATTTATTTTGCCTTATGTTTCCAAAGAAAAATTCATTCTTTCTTTTATTTGGATTTTTACTATGATTCCTATATTTGATTTCTAGAAACTAAATAACTACTCACTTGCCACAACACAAATAAAATAATTTTTCAAAAATTTAAAGCTCTGCTTAATTTTTTTAATTTTGAGTCAAAGTAAAGAAAGCATGGAGCTGAAATAACTCACTCAGAACCCCCTTTAAAGGACTACGCGGTACGATTGAATCAAATAAGCCTTTATCGAATAAATATTCAGCCTCTTGTGAACCTTCGGGTACTGTCTTATTCAACGTTTGTTCAATTACTCTTTTACCCGCAAATGCAATGTAAGCATTGGGTTCGGCAATAATGATATCCCCCAACATACCAAAACTAGCTGTCACCCCACCAGTAGTAGGAGATGTAAGGATCGATACATAGAATAACTTTTTATTTGTTTGATAATCATATAAAGCAGAAGATATTTTAGCCATTTGCATCAAGCTCAAACTTCCTTCTTGCATACGCGCTCCTCCGGAAGCACAAACTAGAATAAGAGGTAAAAATTGATTGGTAGCATATTCGACCAAACGGGTTATTTTCTCACCTACTACGGATCCCATACTACCCCCGATAAACTGAAAATCCATAATCCCAATTGCTACGGGAATACCATTTAGTTGACCTGTGCCCGTTTGAACAGCCTCAGTTAATCCTGTCTTTCTTTGATAAGAATCAATACGATCTTTATAAGGTTCCTCTTCTGAATGAAATTCAATGGGATCCAGAGAGACCATATCTTCATCCATAGGATTCCAAGTACCTGGATCAATCAAAAGTTCGATTCTATCTGAACTGCTCATTTTCAAATGATATCCACAGTGTTCACAAATATTCATTTTTGATTTAAAAAATTTCTTATAATTTAATTCATAACAATTTTCGCATTGAATCCACAAATGCTTGTATTTTTGAGTTTCATCGAGATCATTAGAACTTTCTCTTCTAGTTAAATCACTATCATCAATATTGTCACTATGATCTAAAATGTAACTATCATCAATACTATCATCAATATTGTCACTATGATCTAAAATGTAACTATCATCAATATCGTTACTATCATCTAAAATGTAACTATCAATACGGATTTGAGAACGAAGATAACTGTCAATGCAACTATTAATGTTATTATTCCAATTAGATTTAGTATCATACATGTAATGATCATAATGGGGATCATCATTCTTAGAGACATTATTCAGATAACTAGAATTCTTATAATTATAAAAAAAACTTTCTGGTTCACTTAGAAAAGAATGATCATTGCCAATCTCCAAAAATTTATTGTCAATATCAAAATCTATGGAATAACTGTTCCTGTTACTATCCCTAACTAAAAAAGTTTCATCAGATAGGAGATTACGGATGTTCCTGAAGCCGACTAAATAATCAACATTACTGTAACTAGAATTGTCACTATCACCCCAACTATGAATATTTTTATCTATATCCGTTCTAATTGGGCCTTCACTTACATTGGTATTTTCAATAGGACCAAAACTATCCATTGATTTACTTAACCCACACCTGTATTCTAATTCGCTATTAAAAAATATAGAATTGAACCAGCATTTTTTCATAGAGCTGTCTTTCCTCCATTTACATGAAAATAGAATAGATGAATAGTCATTCGATGAAAAATCATAGAAATATAAATATTTTATAAATATTTCATTTATTCATTTATTTATTATCAAAAAAATAAGTATATAAATGTATATAAATCCAATCACTAGGATTAGTAACTAATAAAAATAACAAGTGAATGAGTATTAAAAAAAAGGATTCTTTTTCATGAGAACCCAGAGTATTATTTCACTATATATGTCACTATATATGCTGGAACTCTTTTTTCAATTCTAGTTTTTTTTTATTTGAATATAATATTTATGAATAAAAAGAAATTATAGAAAAAAAAATTATTTAGTAGTTTACCTCCTGTTGTGTGAAATTCACATCGAAAAACGAAATAAAATAGTTGTTGTCCCGGAATTTTTTTTCGTAAAATCTTGTCTGCTTAATATTAATAATTTCTGTTTCTGTTTTTATTTTTCTATTTTTCTTTTTTTAGATGTATCCATTTTTTTTTTTTTTATTTTTGAAGATCGATAAATAATGATTTTTTTTGTGATTATAGAAAATAATATTTTACGCTAACCATAAGAGATAAAAAAATTAGTTATAATTAGATGAAGTAATAGTTTTTAAAAGAAAAAATATTTCTATGCCTCTCTTTTCTATTTTCTCTCCCTCTTTTTTTTTTTTATGATTTGAAGCTCTTTTTCTTTTTCTTCTTTTCTCTCCTCTTTTGCTCTCTTTTCCTCCTTCCTCCTTCACCTTACCAAAGCCAATAAATAGATGACCAAAGGGTTCAAACCATATGTTAGCAACAAGTACCAACCCTCTGTTGCCCCCACACTTTTTGCACTCGTAGTGATCCTGTTACTTTTTAGTCTCTCATTTTCAACAAATTCAAATCTAGAAGATCGCTCTTTTCAGAAGATCCGATTTTTTCCAAGTCTACCTCCCCATCTACTTTTCCATTCTCTGCGTCTCCTCGCCCATCACTAGGCTTGAGCCACTCTACTCTACTTTGCAGCCCACCTATCTATGCCTGCAGGTGCTCCAGACCCTAGCTTATGTTCCCATTGTTACCTCTTTTCTTCTTTTTTTTCTTGCTTTCTGTTCACGTTTCTTTCTCCTTCCTTCCCCTCTCTTCCCTACGCTCTCCTCTCTTTCTTTTTTTTTTTTTTTTTTTTTTTTTTTTTTTTTATTTTTTTTTTTATTAAGATATGCAGATGTCTGTAGCTTTAGATTGTAATTTTTTTTTTCTTTTATTTATTGTGCTATTTTAAGTCTATCAAATTTGGATTTTTACATGGCATTTTTAAATATTTTTATCTTTTCGGTATTTTTTTTTTTTTTAATAAAATTGAGTTCTTTGGTGAAGTCTCTTGGTGTTAGGGAGACCTCAGGGCATATCTTTTTCTTTTATTTCTTTCTCTCAAATAATTATACAAATAGAGGGTTAATTCTCGCACATTCACTTTTGGTTGAAATAGTTTTACCAATTCCAACAAATTTATCTTTTTTTTTTTAAATGGCTGGTACTAGTACTGGTAGGGGATCCGGGTTCCAGAGCCAACAGAGAGCACCACTGATAGCTTCAGCATCTCACATGAGCGGTGTTGCATCACCGAGACCTAATCAGGCAGGTGTATCCCAGAGGAGTTCATCTAGCTTTGGGCAGTCTAGCCAAGGAAAACCTCACTGCCAGAATTGTGGAAAATCATTTTGGGCAATGTCCTTTCATTATTCTCTTCTCTTCTTGTGTGTTTTCACTCATGAATTATGTCACTCTAGAACTTGCTTTGATTCTTTTTGAAGCTACATTTTTCATATGTGCATATAAAAATGATTAAGGCATTCTTTCTTATTTTTCCTACTTAGCCATATAGCCTTCCTTGCATTATTTTCCCTTGCTTTCCCCTTTGAGCCATATATCCATTTTTTGTTTATTAGCTCATTACAAGCCATAAGCGAAAAACCATGTTTTTACCTTTTCCTTAGAGTTTAGGGGAGCATTGGTCAATTTTTCACTGCATAGCTAAAAACAAGTGTGGGGGTTTGCTCGGGACGTGCAAACTTTTAAGTGTGGGGGGTGATATTATTGGTATAAAAAAAAAAAAAGGAAGTTGTTAAAAAAAAAATTAGAAAAAAAAAAAGAAAAAAAAATGAAATAAAATAATAATAAATAGAGACTCTATTTAGATTAGAGACGAATCATTAAAAATAAGAAAGAAGAATTACACTCTACCTAATATTATATATTCATATTCTGAAACTTAAGAAAAGGGTTTTCCAAAAAACAGCAATCTTTATTCTGATATAAAATTTGTATTAAAATATGATATATATCATGAATGCATATGCTCTGGGACGGAAGGATTCGAACCTTCGAATACCGGGACCAAAACCCGTTGCCTTACCACTTGGCCACGCCCCATTTTTATTTCGAAAATACAATAATAAAGACTATTATTGATATTGGTTGTTCGTCAATTCCAGTTCAAAAATCTCTATAGAATAAATTGTTGCTAGGATTTTGATATGTGTAGATATAGAATTAAACTGAAATTATTGATCATTACATATATATCAATTAAGATATTATATGAAAGTATGGTTTCTTCTATTTTTTTTTTTTGAATGAAAAGATTTTGAACTGGGTAAGTTCAAATCAAAGAAGGATTTTAGGGGTCTGATCTTATTTATTTAATTTTTTTATTGAATTTTCATTTTTACTAATTTATTTTATTCATTACATTAATATTTATAATTAAAAAATAAACAAATATTTAAAATAAATATTTTAGATTAATATTAACTAATAGATACTATAGTATCAATAATAAATTAAATAAATAACCAAATTCTTATTAATATATTTACTTATTTATTATTTTTTTATTTTAATTATTTATTTAATTTATATATTATTATTTTTTTTATATATAATAAATATTATATAATATATATTTATTTTATTTTTTATTTTTTTAATATTTATTTTATATTATAATTATTATTAATATATATTTTATTATATTTTATAATATATAATTATTTATAATTTATTTTCAAATGAAATATTAATATTAAATTGAAATATTAATATTAAATTGAAATATTAATATTAAATGAACCTTATTAAATATAAATTAACTATTTATATTAATATTAATTGAATTTTCATTCATTAATTCACAAAAAGCAAAAATACAATTAATTTTATTTTCTTAAAGAACAAAATGTTTGTTATGTTTAATATCTTTAGTTTGGTCTGTATTTGTATTCACTCCGCCCTTTATTCAAGTAGTTTTTTCTTGGCGAAATTACCAGAAGCCTACGCTTTTTTGAATCCAATTGTGGATATTATGCCAATAATACCTCTATTCTTTTTTCTCTTAGCTTTTGTTTGGCAAGCTGCTGTAAGTTTTCGATGAGATCTTTAATTTGAATAATGTCCTAAAAAAATTCAGAACTTATTGGAAAACAAAAATTCGAACATTTTAATAATTTATAATTTATAAGATCAGATAAGTCTTACAGTATGAATCCTTGATTCATATATTGAAAGTTTTTGATAGACAAGAAAAATCTATACCATCTCATCATTTCCCTATTCTTACATTTTCTCCATTGAGAAATCCTAATCCTATTCGATTTGAGTCCACCACCAATACCTAAGATATGAAAGAAAATTTTTGGTAATAGTAATAAAGAGTTTGACTCTTACTACAAATAAATTTCCTAATTTTTTTCTATTTCCTCGAAATCACTTCATTTCTTAGAAAGTTAGTATCAAAAGAAACATAATGTCTAATATAAGAGAATCTATTCTCTTTCTCTGTTGTTTTTTTTTTAATTATTTTGGAGATTTTGTAATGCTTACTCTAAAACTATTTGTTTATACGGTAGTGATATTCTTTGTTTCTCTTTTCATCTTCGGATTCCTATCTAACGATCCAGGACGTAATCCAGGACGTGAAGAATAAAAAAAAGATTTTTTGTTTTATGTATTTCTCTTGCTTGTGCTGAATTTTGAAATATTTATTATTTTATTAAATTAATTCTATTTATTATTTTTGATTATTTTATTAAAAAATTTAAATAATAAATAAAAAATAAAACAAACAAAGAAAACAAATAAAAACAAAAGAAGCTCCATAAATTCAAAAGAAAAAAATACCAAATCATCAACGGAAACGGAAAGAGAGGGATTCGAACCCTCGGTACAAAAATTAGTACAACGGATTAGCAATCCGACGCTTTAGTCCACTCAGCCATCTCTCCCCAATTGAAAAAATAGAATTACTTTTTTTATGTTACATTACATAAACAAAAAGTGGGGCTTAAAAAAGCCTTCTTTATACTTTATATTTATTATATATATTTATATTACATCTTAATTACATCTTATTTTTATATGTTATCTCTCTTTGAATTTTATTCTAATTTTCTTATTGTCATTTATCCCCACACTTTTTTTTAATATATTTATTTTTATTATATTTATGACTTCTATTTAGAATAAATTTCCATTCTATTCATTTTCATTATTCTAGCCGGGCCTTTTTTGTTCCCATGAATCCTGGATAATAATGATTTATTTGAATGTATTTGATTTGAAAAAAAAAAAAATACTTGTTATTTAATTAAACACGATCAAACATAAATAAAAAAGACTTTTTTATTCCTATGATATAGAGATATAAGATCAAAATGTCATTTTTTATTACTCTTTCTTTTAAAGAAAAGAATGGAACTATAGATTCTTTCACAATGCATTTTTTTTATGGATTAAGTAGTTTTGTCGAGATGTATTCGTCAAAACAAAACACCTTCAGCAAAAACAAAATCCAAAAATGAAAATCTTAATTTCATTAGATCCCAAACATGCCAACACTCTAATTTTTATGATTCTTTTATAATCCTATTTTTTGATTACGACTTTCCATTGTTCGACAAAAGGTCCATTTATATGCAATAATTGCATTGTAGCGGGTATAGTTTAGTGGTAAAAGTGCGATTCGTTCTATGGACCCCTTAATAGTTAAAGGGTCCCTCGTTTGATTCATGTCCCGATCAAAAACTTTATTTCTTACTTAAAAGGGTTTAATCAATCCTTTATACCTTTCAACGAACGATTCAAGGAATAATATACATTATCATAATTTGTATCCAAGAAGAATCAATTCTAAATTGACAAATGGAATTAAAAAATTATGAAACATAAGTTTTTGAAATTGGACCAAGACTCCTAATTTTTTGAGTATGAGTAAAGGATCCATGGAAAAAGATATAGAAAGTTTATTTCTAATCGTAACTAAATCTTCCATTTTTTTTGTTTTGTATAGGAGAAATTGAAGCAAAATAGCTATTAAACGATTGCTTTAGTTTACTAGAGACATCGACATATTTATTTTAGCTCGATGGGAATCAAATTCTTTTCCTAAGGATTCTCTCAAATAGAAATAGAGAACGAAGTAACTAGAAAAAACAGATTGATATAATCCTACTCTTCTATAAGGATCATCTAAAAAGCGAGGTGTTTTAAATGCATTCTCATACAGAAAGGCTGACGTAGATGTTATGGGTAAAATTTTTTTTTGTTCATGTCTTCCATCTCTTAATTTCTTCCATAAAGGA